TTTATTTTATACTTGTTCTATATATGTCTGCTTTGACTCGAATGAATGTTCTGAAGAAACCTCAATTAAGTTATTTTATAGAAAAATAAGTTCTGTTATAGAAAAAGAGGATTCTTGCATTTTTGCCCTCCTGCTGAGAAAGCATTCATTTCTCGGCTCATTTCTTAAAATACTTCAATTGGTACACGCAAGAAATAGGCCAATTCAGCAGCTTTTTGTTCCATTTCCCGTGGAGTAAAATTCTCATCAGTACGAGTCAATGGAATGGCTCCCTGGCCTCTGATATCCATATAAAGGACACGACGAGCATAAATACCCTCTTTAAGTTCTATTCTGACGGACTGAATATCTTTTATAAGAAATCGGAGGAAGATCCGACGATTTTTTCCAGGAAATCCCCAACGAAAGATACACACTATTCCGTCTTTTCTATCAAATCGATCATAACCACTACCTACATTCCACGAAATTGTGCACCACAAATAGGAGCTAATAAAAAGACCCGCGATCCCATAGAAAGACATCACAATTCCTTGTGGAAAAAAAACGATTTGCTGAGACGGAAATAAAGATATCAAATTTCTACCAAGATAACTGGAGGTTCCAACCAACAAGAATCCTAATGAACCTAAAAAAAGGATAACAGCCCAGCAGAAATTACTTGTTTTTCGAGCCCCCTTTATAGGTTCTATCCATATATGTTCTGATCGACAACTCATACTTGATCCGGTTGCTTTTTTTGGAATTGAGAGAATACCCCAAATGAATTTGACTTTAGTCCTTTTGTTTCCGAAGTAACTCGCATCAACTAGCACTAGTTTGATGTGAACCTTTAGGAGTAATTCATTAAATTGGTTAGATCTAAACTAATAACATACCCTTCGTATGATCTCACTAAAGATAGCCACATACATATAGATAGACCAACTTTACAGTTCAGCCATCCGGCGATTCGGGTCTATTTGAAAATAGTTACAATCCATTTACCCCTATAGCATTTTCTGCAGACATAAGAGTTTTTCGGCGGAAGCCGCTTATACCATATTTTTCTAAATGGATATCTGTGTTATGATACAAGCGTCAGTTTTGAAAAAAAAAATAGATGAGATTTTGTCCCATCGGCTCTAAACAATCTTAGTTTTTTGAACATGAAAAAATAAAGAAGCCATTGCGATTGCCGGAAATACTAGGCCTACTAAAGGCACCAAAAGAGAGGGAAAGTTAAGAGTTGTCATAGAATGGGTACCTCGATTTACTATTTGTACCTGTTATTATTATTTATATTTTATATTTATAATATAAAGATATCTTATTATATATAAAGATATCTTATTATAATTCTAAATTGGAATTATTATTACTTAATATCTATAGATCTAAGTATCTATCTAAGTGAGTATATAATGTAGTTTTTCATCTTTCTACATGAAAGATTTGAAAGGATATGGATGAGATATTATTATTAATATTTTCTTCATTTTTTGCTCTTGTCTTCTAATTTCATTTACTAAGCAAAAAGTTTCTTCAAAATGAATTATATTTATATTGAAGGGTTTGTTAGAATCCCATCCAGCAGGGATTCTTAGTCAAAATAGGATTATCGTAAGATATAGAAAGATAAAAAATTCTATATTTTCTATATTTTAATTATATATGACGATGACGAGAAGAGGATATTTTTTTGATTTGCCTAATTTCACGAAAAGAATAATTTCATCTTTTATCTTGTTGATAGAGGTTTCTTGATCAATAATCAGGAATATAGAAATAAGGGGCGGATTTTCTGTGACTTTTGATTCTTTATACAATTAGATCTTATGTCAACAAAGAAAACCCCATTCGTCTAATTTTGACTTGGATTCCGATAAACTAATTACTTGTTTACTCAAAATAATTGAACTTAATGTTCTAATTTTGATTCAAAGGAAAGAAAGTGTGGAGTTGAAATAACTCACTCAGAACGCTTTTTAAAGGATTACGTGGTACGATTAGATCGAATAAGCCCTTCTGGAATAAATACTCAGCCGCTTGTGAACCTTCGGGTACTGTTTTATTCAATGTTTGTTCAATTACTCTTTTACCCGCAAAGGCAATGTAGGCATTGGGTTCGGCAATAATGATATCCCCCAACATACCAAAACTAGCTGTCACCCCACCGGTAGTAGGAGATGTAAGGATTGGTACATAGAATAACTTTTTATTTGATTGATAATCATATAAAGCAGAAGATATTTTAGCCATTTGCATCAAGCTCAAACTTCCTTCTTGCATGCGTGCCCCTCCGGAAGCACACACTATAATAAGAGGTAGAAATTCTTTAGTAGCGTATTCAATCAAACGGGTAATTTTCTCCCCGACTACGGATCCCATACTACCCCCCATAAACTGAAAATCCATAACCCCAATTGCTACGGTAATACCGTTTAGTTGCCCTATGCCTGTTTGAACAGCCTCGGTTAATCCTGTCTTTCTTTGATAAGAATCGATACGATTTTTATAA